ATACGATGCATTGCCGCTCGAAATCAAGATATTGGGATTGGACTTGCCAATCGATTCATAACCTTTCGAGCACAACCAATATATATTCGAACCCCTTTTACTTGCAGGAATACATCTTGGATCTGTCAATTATGTTATGGCAGAAGCCCCACTCACGGCGACCTGGTTGAGTTGGGGGAAGCCATAGGTATTATTGCGGGTCAATCAATTGGGGAACCGGGGACTCAACTAACATTAAGAACTTTTCATACGGGTGGAGTATTCACAGGCGGTACTGCTGAACATGTACGAGCTCCTTCTAATGGAAAAATAAAGTTCAATGAGTATTTGGTTCATCCCACACGTACCCGTCATGGGCATCCTGCTTTTCTATGTTCTATAGACTTGTATGTAACTATTGAGAGTCGGGATATTATACATAGTGTGAATATTCCACCAAAAAGTTTGATTTTAGTTCAAAATGATCAATATGTAGAATCTGAACAAGTGATTGCCGAGATTCGTGCCGGAACGTCTACTTTTCATTTTAAAGAGAGGGTTCGAAAACATATTTATTCTGAATCAGAGGGAGAAATGCACTGGAGTACTGATGTCTACCACGCACCTGAATATACATATAGTAATGTTCATCTATTACCAAAAACAAGTCATTTATGGATATTAGCGGGGGGTCCGTGCAGATCCAGTATAGTGTCTTTTTCGCTTCACAAGGATCAAGATCAAATGAATGTTCATTCTTTTTCTGTCGACGAAAGATATAGCTCTGACCTCTCAATTACTAAGGATCGAGTAAGACATAAATTGTTGGATCCTTCTGGTACTCGTAAAAAATACAGGGAAATTCTTGATTATTCAAGACTTGATCGAATTATATCCAATGGTCATTGGAATTTCATATACCCTTCGATTCTCCAAGAGAATTCTGATTTCTTGGCGAAAAGACGAAGAAATAGATTTCTCATCCCATTACAATACGATCAAGAACGAGAGAAAGAATTAATACCCTCTTTTGGTATTTCGATTGAAATACCCATAAATGGTATTTTACGTAGAAATAGTATTCTTGCTTATTTTGATGATCCACGATACAGAAGAAAGAGTTCGGGAATTACTAAATATTGGACCGCGGAGGTGGATTCAATAGTCAAAAAAGAAGATTTGATTGAGTATCGAGGAGCAAAAGAATTGAGTCCGAAATACCAAATGAAAGTGGATCGGTTTTTTTTTATTCCCGAAGAGGTGCATATCTTACCCGGATCTTCGTCTATAATGGTCCGGAACAATAGTATCATTGGAGTAGATACACAACTCGCTTTAAATACAAATACAAGAAGCCGAGTAGGTGGATTAGTCCGAGTGGAGAGAAAAAAAAAAAGTATTGAACTGAAAATCTTTTCTGGAGATATTCATTTTCCCGGAGAGACAGATAAGATATCCAGACACAGTGGCATTTTGATACCACCAGGAACGGAAAAAAAAAATTCTAAGGAATCAAAAACAAAATCCAAAAATTGGATCTATGTCCAACGGATCACACCTATCAAAAAAAAGTATTTTGTTTTGGTTCGACCCGTAGTTACATATGAAATAGCTGATGGGATAAATTTAGCAAAACTTTTCCCTCAAGATCTCTTGCAGGAAAAAGAAAATGTCCAGCTTAGAGTTGTCAATTATATCCTTTATGGAAATGGAAAGTCAATTCGAGGAATTTATCACACAAGTATTCAATTAGTTCGGACTTGCTTAGTATTGAATTGGGACCAAGAAAAAAACGGTTCTATGGAAGAGGTTCATGCTTCCTTTGTTGAAGTAAGGGCAAATGATCTGATTCGTGATTTCATAAGAATTGAATTAGTCAAGTCTACTATTTCATATACCGAAAAAAGGTACGATACGGCAGGTTCGGGATTGATTCCTGATAATGGATTAGATCGCACCAATATCAATCCTTTTTATTCCAAAGTGAAGATTCCATTAGTTACCCAGCATCAAGGAACTATTGGTACGTTGTTGAATCGAAATAAGGAAGGCCAATCTTTGAGAATTTTGTCATCATTCAATTGTTTTCGAGTTGGTCCATTCAACGGTTCGAAATATAACAATGTGGCAAAAGAATCGAATCCCATAACTCCAATTAGGGGTTTGTTGGGTCCCTTAGGTACAATAGTACCTAAAATAGTGAACTTTTATTCATCTTACCATTTAATAACTCATAATCAGATCTTGTTAAACAAATATTGGCTACTTGACAATTTTAAACAGACTTTCCAAGTACTTGAAGTACTTAAATACTGTTTAATAGATGAAAATAGGAGGATTTATAATCCCAGTCCATGCAATAACATCATTTTGAATCCATCCCATTTGAATTGGTGCTTTCTACATTACAATTATTGTGAAGAGACATCCACAATAATTAGCATTGGACAATTTATTTGTGAAAATATATGTCTATTTAAATATGGACCACACATACAAAAATCTGGTCAAATTTGCATTGTTCATGTTGACTCTTTAATTATAAGATCAGCTAAGCCTTATTTGGCCACTCCAGGAGCGACTGTTCATGGACATTATGGAGAAACCCTTTCTGAAGGAGATACATTAGTTACATTTATATATGAAAAATCCCGATCTGGTGACATAACGCAAGGTCTTCCAAAAGTGGAACAAATCTTAGAAGTGCGCTCGATTGGTTCAATATCGATGAACCTTGAAAGGAGAGTTGAAGGTTGGAACGAGCGTATACCAAGAGTTCTTGGAATTCCTTGGGGATTCTTAATTGGAGCTGAACTAACCATAGCCCAAAGTCGTATCTCTTTGGTTAATAAGATCCAAAAGGTTTATCGATCCCAGGGGGTACAGATCCATAATAGACATATAGAGATTATTGTACGGCAAGTAACATCAAAAGTGTTGGTTTCAGAAGATGGAATGTCTAATGTTTTTTTACCTGGAGAACTAATCGGATTGTTGCGAGCGGAACGAGCAGGGCGTGCTTTAGACGAAGCAATCTGTTATCGGGCAATTTTATTGGGAATAACGAGGGCTTCTCTGAATACTCAAAGTTTCATATCCGAAGCAAGTTTTCAAGAAACTGCTAGAGTTTTGGCAAAAGCTGCTCTACGGGGTCGTATTGATTGGTTGAAGGGTCTGAAAGAAAATGTTATTTTGGGGGGGATTATCCCTGTCGGTACTGGATTCAAAAAATTAGTGCACCGTTCAAAGCAAGACATTCATTTGGAAATAAAAAAGAAAAATCTATTCGAGTTGGAAATGAGAGATATTTTGTTACACCATAGAGAATTTTTTTGTTCTTGCGCCCCAAGCAATTTCTATGACACACCAGAAAAATCATTTAAGCGAATTCATAATTCTTAAGGAGATATTTTTCTTTTTACTTTACTAGTTATTGATTGGGTACTAAATAAAATGAAGAAATTAAGTTAAGTAATAAAAAAAATTAATGGTTTGGGCTGTGTATCAACGGCCAATTCCGGCAGAAGGTTCCGTAGGAACAATTATTTATTTGTTTATTTGTTAAATAAAAAAAAAAGAAAGCGTGGGAAAGATGACAAGAAGATATTGGAACATCCATTTGGAAGAGATGATGGAAGCAGGAGTTCATTTTGGTCATGGTACTAAGAAATGGAATCCTAGAATGGCCCCTTACATCTCTGCAAAGCGTAAAGGTATTCATATTATAAATCTCACTAGAACTGCTCGTTTTTTATCGGAAGCCTGCGATTTAGTTTTTGATGCAGCAAGTCGAGGAAAAAACTTCTTAATTGTTGGTACCAAAAATAAAGCAGCGGATTTAGTAGCATCAGCTGCAATAAGGGCTCGATGTCATTATGTTAATAGAAAATGGCTCGGCGGTATGTTAACTAATTGGTCCACTACGGAAACGAGACTTCATAAGTTCAGAGACTTAAGAGCAGAACAAAAGATGGGGAAACTCAACCGTCTCTCTAAAAGAGATGCAGCAATGTTGAAGAGAAAATTATCTACTTTGCAAACATATCTGGGCGGGATCAAATATATGACTGAATTGCCCGATATTGTAATAATCGTTGATCAGCAAGAAGAATATACAGCTCTTCGAGAATGTGTCATTTTGGGAATTCCGACGATTTGTTTAATCGATACAAATTGTGACCCAGATCTCGCAGATATTTCGATTCCAGCCAACGATGACGCTATAGCTTCAATCCGATTGATTCTTAACAAATTGGTATCCGCAATTTGTGAGGGCCGTTCTAGCTATATAAGAAGTCGTTGATTATGTTATGATTAAGAATAATAATAATAAGATTAGTTAATTATTTTGATTTATTGGATCGGTTACTATATCTTGTCTTTCATTTTTTAAAAGAGATAAAATGGGATATTGATATTATGTTATGTGATTTCTTGGTATCCTAACTATATGATTAATGATGAAAGTAGATGAGTCGAGAAAGGGATGGTTGAATCAAAATAATTCTTTTTTTCAGTTCGATTTCTGTCAGAGGACAATATGAATGTTATACCATGTTCCATTAAAACACTCAAAGGGTTATACGATATATCAGGTGTAGAAGTAGGCCAACATTTATATTGGCAAATAGGAGGTTTACAAATTCATGCCCAAGTACTTATCACTTCTTGGGTCGTAATTGCTATCTTATTAGGTTCAGTCATCATATCTGTTCGGAATCCACAAACCATTCCGACCGACGGTCAGAATTTCTTCGAATATGTCCTTGAATTTATTCGAGACTTGAGCAAAACCCAGATTGGAGAAGAATATGGCCCTTGGGTTCCCTTTATTGGAACTATGTTCCTATTTATTTTTGTTTCGAATTGGTCAGGTGCCCTTTTACCTTGGAAAATCATACAGTTACCTCATGGGGAGCTAGCCGCCCCCACAAATGATATAAATACTACTGTTGCTTTAGCTTTACTCACGTCAGTAGCATATTTTTATGCGGGTCTTACCAAAAAAGGATTGGGTTATTTCGGAAAATACATTCAACCAACTCCAATACTTTTACCAATTAACATCCTAGAAGATTTCACAAAACCTTTATCTCTTAGTTTTCGACTTTTCGGGAATATATTAGCTGATGAATTAGTAGTTGTTGTTCTTGTTTCTTTAGTACCTTTAGTAGTTCCTATACCTGTCATGTTTCTTGGATTATTTACAAGCGGTATTCAAGCTCTTATTTTTGCAACTTTAGCCGCGGCTTATATAGGGGAATCCATGGAGGGTCATCATTGATTAGTTTTCGAAATAGTCTTTATTTTTAAGCTTATCCCAATTGAGGCAATGCATAGTTCAAGATTGGTTCTTGGTTGAGGAACATAATAGATATAAATACATATATATATACGACTAGAGTTGTAGGAGGAAAGATAGACGATATTACGAAATGGCGGATGGGTTAGTGGGGGTCACCACTAGATATATGGAATGTTTATAAGGCCAGCCACAGCCCCTGTATATTTTTCGAAAAATTCTTCTAGAATCCGATTCAATATAAAAAGAAAATGCGGGCGGTTTACGTTATGAAAGAAACAAATGTATATGTGATATTAGATATATACTAGTTATATAGGGGTTATCTCTATCTATATTTCTATATTAATTTCATTATTTTTTTATTTTATTCGAAGTTTTAGTTACTTCGACTCAATAGATTTTTGTGATCAAATAAGTAATAATTCATTGGTTGATTGTATCATTAACCATTTTTTTTTGGTGCGAGGAACCTATCATCATGAATCCACTGATTTCTGCCGCTTCCGTTATTGCTGCTGGATTGGCCGTAGGGCTTGCTTCTATTGGACCTGGAGTTGGTCAAGGTACTGCTGCAGGCCAAGCCGTAGAAGGTATTGCGAGACAACCAGAAGCAGAAGGAAAAATACGAGGTACTTTATTACTTAGTCTAGCTTTTATGGAAGCTTTAACAATTTATGGACTGGTCGTGGCATTAGCGCTTTTATTTGCGAATCCTTTTGTTTAATTTAATCCTAGAATGAAAATGTAAAAAAGTACGTTACCTACTTTTTTCTTATTTTATTAACTCGTTGCCATTTGCTTCTGTGAATTATATCAATACTTTATACCTAAAAAAAAACGGGAAATTAAGAAAAAGAAATCGATAAAAAAAGGGCGAGTCAAGTGATACAAAAAGAACTCTGTTCTTTCTTAGTCCTATCTATAAGAGGAGAGCATATGAAAAATGTAACCGATTCTTTCGTTTCCTTAGGCCACTGGCCATCCGCCGGGAGTTTCAGGTTTAATACCGATATTTTAGCAACAAATCCAATAAATCTAAGTGTAGTGCTTGGTGTATTGATTTTTTTTGGAAAGGGAGTGTGTGCGAGTTGTATATTTCACGAATAGGTTGGATCTAACCGACTGCACTTTATTTATGTTATTCTATATTTTTATAGGATAAATAGGAAAAAAGTGCATAATCTCGACGAATTCCTTCTGAGTAAATTCATAAATCATATGTAAGAACCATAGCATTTCGTTATTCATTGGTAAGTTAACTTTGATTCTCTATCAACCAACCAATAATGTGAGACCATTAACATGGTTAAAGCGAAACTGTTTGAAGTCCGGGCACAACATGGTACTCTTTCTACCACTACGTTAATAACGAAATGGTTTAAAAAAGAATAGTTGATAATTTTTCCGATATAGAACACTCATATCGATAAAATGATTTGAACCATTTACTAGAATAAAGAAAGGGCGCCTTGCCCTTTATTATATTATCCAATGCCGAATCGGCAACCTATGTTATGTATAAAAAGGGGGAATTTTTGGATTTGAATAAAAAAGGAAATCAATTCAAATTTTCTATATTTTATTTTCAATGAAATAAAGAACAAATAAAGAAACAACTTTGCTGACAATTATAGATTTTTTGTCTGGTCGGAAGAGTCCTCCTAATATTCTGTTCTTGTATCAGTTTTGATATGTTTGAATATAAACAGAAATAGAGAGGATAGGCTCATTATATTAAAAAAATATACGGGAATGTCCATAAAATAAAAAATTGAGCGTGAGAGCCAAATGAATCGAAAGATTCATGTTTGGTTCGGGAAGAGATCATGGAAGTTGTGAAATTAATGGTAAGATAATCTACTTTCATTAAACGATTTATTAGATAATCGAAAACAGAGGATTTTGAGTACTATTCGAAATTCGGAAGAATTACGTAGAGGGGCCATTGAACAGCTAGAAAGAGCCCGGTCTCGTTTACGGAAAGTAGAAATGGAAGCAGATGAGTATCGAATGAACGGATACTCTGAGATAGAACGAGAAAAAGCCAATTTGATTAATGCTACTTCTTCTAGTTTGGAACAATTAGAAAATTACAAAAATGAAACCCTTCATTTTGAACAACAAAGAGCAATTAATCAGGTCCGACAACAAGTTTTCCAACAAGCCTTACAGGGAGCTCTAGGAACTCTGAATAGTTGTTTAAATAGCGAGTTACA